TCTTTGTTTATGTCTCGGGTTGGAACAAATTACTATAATTCGTCCTCGCCTACGGATCAGCCGGCATTTTTCACAAATTTTACGCACGGAGGCTCTTATTTTCATATTTGTCATTCCTTAACTTAATTCTGAATCTCTTTATTGGAAGAAAATAAGTTTCTTGAAATTTGGAACTTCGAGTTGTATACCCTCGAAATTAATGTTTAAGTTGAAAAAACCCCTTAATCGTTTGAATCTTTGTTTCGGGGTCTATAAATTATACGCCCTCCGGTTGAATCATAACGACTTGCCTCCATTTTTACTCGATTTTCGGGTCGTATACGTATAAAAAAAGTACATCTAATCGTTCCGGAAACATAACCTAGAATCCTATTTTCATTATCTAAACGAATCCAGAATTATACCATTGGGAAATGATTCAGTAATAAAACCCTCATGAATCCTTTTTTTCTTTCAGTCCGGGTAAAATTTCTTGAGGTATCAACTAATATAGGAGGGGTGGTATTAGAAGGATTACCATATATAACACAAAATTTCTCCACCGATTCTCTCTAGTCGAGCTTCTTTGTCTGTCATTATACCCCGAGAAGTAGAAAGAATTACAATCCCGATTCCGCCTAAAATTCTAGGAATTCTTTGGTAGTTAGAATAGACTCGTAGACCGGGCCGACTGATCCGTTTTAAATTTAAAACAGCTTTATAGGGTCCTTTCCTATTCCTTCTATGTCGTAGGGTTAAAACCAAAAAATCTTTGTTGCTTTCCTGATGTTTCCTCATGTTTTCAATAAAACCTTCGCTTAAAAGGATTTTAACAATGTTTTCATTAATGTTAGTGGATGGTATTCGAACTGTTCTTTTTTTATTCATGTCAGCATTTCGTATAGAGGTTATTATGTTGGCAATAGTGTCTTTATTCATGATAAACTCAGATTATTGTTGTACTCGAATTTTTATATAATCAACATGCTCTTTTTCTTTATTTTGAATTTCTGAACTATTAAATAGTTATGAATTATTAAAGGCATATACGTGAGACACAACCAATCTACTAATAAATCTAAATTTACTAATTAATTTAATCGATTTCATTTAAATACTACAACTATATTACAGTAACTATATTACAATTTCATCTTATAATACTTCAGGTGCTAATGAAACTATTTTAGTGAAATTTAACTGTCTTAATTCCCGGGCGATCGCTCCAAAAATGCGAGTCCCTTTTGGATTTCCTTCTTGATCAATAACAACGGCAGCATTGTCATCATATCGTATTATCATACCGTTGTCACGTTTGAGTTCTTTACAAGTACGTACAATTACAGCTCTGATCACTTCTGATCTTTCTAGAGGTGTGTTTGGTACTGCTTCCTTGATTACAGCAACAATAATGTCACCAATATGAGCGTATCGTCGATTACTAGCTCCTATAATTCGAATACACATCAATTCTCGGGCTCCGCTGTTATCCGCTACATTTAAATGGCTTTGAGGTTGAATCATTTTTTTATCTGTTTTTTCAATCAATGCAAAGGGCGAAGTAAAGTAAAAAAAAAAGAAATGTTATTTGTTCAAAACAAAAAAGGAAACCTGAAATTTTTTTTTTTTCATCCCCAAAAACCTTTCTTTTGGTTCTACATTCCTATCCCGAAATAACGAATTGAGTTCGTATAGGCATTTTTGATGCCGCTATTGAAACAGCCTTTCTGGCTATATTTTCTGCTACTCCGCTCATTTCATAAAGTATTCTACCAGGTTTAACGACAGCTACCCAATATTCGGGAGATCCTTTCCCCGAACCCATACGTGTTTCTGTAGGTCTTACTGTAACAGGTTTGTCTGGAAATATACGTACCCATATTTTTCCACCACGGCGGGCATTTCGTGTCATTGCTCGACGACCTGCTTCTATTTGTCGAGATGTGATCCAAGCGGGTTCAAGCGCTTGAAGAGCATATCTACCGAAGCAAATACGATTACCTCGATAAGACATTCCTTTCATTCTCCCTCTATGGTGTTTACGGAATCTTGTTCTTTTGGGGTTATAGTTGATGGTTGTTTATCAATTCCATCTCTACTACAGAACTGGACATGAGAGTTTCTTCTCATCCAGCTCCTCGCGAATGAGACGATTAAAAAACATATCTATGTATTTAATGAATAATATACTGAAACAATATACTGAATCATGAGATTCTTTGAAATTTTATCTAGTCTATTAGAATTTTGTATATCTTGTTTTGATATATAACTAAACATGTATTCGATTTATAGATAATTTTTATTTAGAGTTAATGGTATAGATAAAGTAATTTTGTTATAAGGTTATAACGAATCTTTATTTTTGCCTTTTATTATCATATCGGATCGACTAAAATTTAGAAATCCAATAAAAGAAAGATTTTCGCGGGCGGATAGTTACTCTTTCAATATTCAGTTGTAGGATTAGTCGATGACATAGCCTTTCAGAATGAATGAATTGGTTTCTCTGGTTCGTTCC